ACGAAGTCATAGGCACGTAGGTTCAGAGCCAGGCCAACTACGCCAATAGCACTCATCCATAAACCGGTGACGGGTACAAATAGCATAAAGAAATGTAACCAACGTTTATTGGAAAAAGCAACACCAAAGATTTGGGACCAAAAGCGGTTAGCAGTGACCATTGAATAAGTTTCTTCCGCTTGAGTTGGGTTAAAAGCTCGGAAGGTATTTGCACCATCACCATCTTCGAATAGAGTGTTTTCTACAGTAGCCCCATGAATAGCGCATAGCAGAGCCGCACCTAATACTCCGGCAACTCCCATCATATGAAAGGGGTTCAACGTCCAATTATGAAATCCTTGGAAGAAAAGGATGAATCGAAATATAGCTGCTACGCCAAAACTCGGTGCAAAGAACCAACCAGATTGTCCCAGTGGATAAATAAGGAATACGGAAACAAAAACTGCGATTGGACCAGAGAATGAAATTGCATTATAAGGCCGCAATTGAACAGACCGAGCAAGTTCAAATTGACGTAACATGAAACCGATTAGTGCAAAAGCCCCATGGAGAGCGACAAAAGTCCACAGACCGCCTAATTGACACCAACGAGTAAAATCTCCTTGTGCTTCCGGTCCCCATAGTAGCAACAAAGAGTGTGCTAAACTATTGGCAGGGGTGGAAACTGCCGCCGTTAAGAAATTGCAACCTTCCAAATAGGAACTAGCCAATCCATGGGTATACCAAGAAGTTACAAAAGTAGTCCCTGTAAACCAACCCCCTAAAGCGAAATAAGCACAAGGAAAGAGCAATAGGCCGGACCATCCTACAAAAACGAAACGGTCCCTTCGTAACCAGTCGTCCATAATATCAAATAGATCATTTTCTTCTTTAGTAACTCTACCAAGGGCTATAGTCATAGTGATCCTCCTATTCAATTACTTCAACCATTTCCGAGCACCTCATATTACTTCCAAGGCATATGATAGTTTGATTATCTGTGGACGATTTCTTTCTCGTTCAATGCCCTTTTTCAATGGTCTCGAAGATAGAAATTTTGCATTTTTATCTATGGGGTCACAACCGAAGTCGTGGTAAATCCATGAATTTCATTAGATTCATTTTTCTTAATACTATAGAAATAAAGAAATAAACATTTGAATTCAGCATTATTCTATGATTCCTATTTCAAAGCCAAAGCCTATCTTTTAAGGGAAAAAGAACCCCTCTTTTCTCATTCGCTCTCTATTGCATGGGTGGGAGAACAAAAATAGGATTCTGAAAAAAAAAAAGAAAGATATTGAAAAGAAAAATTGACTTTCGAAATCCATTTTTATGTGTAACGGAAAAGAGTTGCGATTTCTTCTTATTCCTATAGAACGTCTAGTAACAAGAATATGAAATCGTAAATAGCGAAAAATTCTTGCCTTGCGGGGTCTAAGTCTAAGGAAATACAAAAAATCCGCTTATACAACAATTTCATCCACATCGAATTTATATATCAGAATAGCGGATAGAGGCATCATTCAAGGGGTCAGGTCCACTTACTTTATCTTTCTTTCTAATTTTATGGTGGGTTTGATAAGAATTTTTTTTCTATAACCTGCTTGTTTTATTCTAACAAGTCCTATACGGAAATGCCCGCTGAAGAGAAAATATATCTGATTGTCTCCTTTTTTTATTAACATTAAGAAAAAAGAATATAACTAAAATGGAATTGGCAATATAATTTTTATGCACTTTTGAAATGAAAATAAGGAAGGATTTTTTGTAATCGTTATTTCTTGCCTCTATGATATCACGAAAACCTTTCGATTTGGAACGGGGAGAGATGGCTGAGTGGACTAAAGCGGCGGATTGCTAATCCGTTGTACAATTTTTTTGTACCGAGGGTTCGAATCCCTCTCTTTCCGCCCCCTCGGATCGTTTGGGACTTTCGAATTGTAAGGAATTCTAACCCCCGGATTTTTTCGTAGATAAATGTACGAAATAAATTCAATTTGTAAGAAAAAATTCCCAAAAATTTTTGATTTTTACTCCTCACGTCCAGGATTACGTCCTGGGTCATTAGATAAGAATCCAAAGATAAAGAGGGAAACAAAGAATATCACTACTGTATAAACAAAGAGTTTGAGAGTAAGCATTACATAATCTCCAAGATTTTTTTTTAAGGAATAGATTACCCGTTTTTCCTTACCACACAGATCCACTAGGATGGTTTTTTTTTATTTTGACACCTAAAAAATGCAAAAATCAATTCTTAAAAAAAATTGCAAGAATTGCTTTATAATAAGCAGTCTTATCAATATCAAAAATTAGTTTAAGTATTGTGTGGGTACCTAAAGGTACCTGCTCAACGTAGGTGCAGGGGGTAGAAAGGCTGATCCAAATTTATTGTTGCAGCTCTACATTCAATGTAGAAGAATTTGAATTTTGAATCGAAAGTTCATAATATAAGACTTCTCGGCTTTTTCATTTTTTTGGAATGAATACATCATTCAATTTGACAGACAGAACAGAATAGTAAAGATTTCATCGAAAACTTACAGCAGCTTGCCAAACAAACGCTAATAGAAAAAAGAGTACAGGTATGACAGGCATAACATCCACGATTGGGTTGAAAATGGCATAAGCTTCGGGTAATTTAGCTAAGAAAAAACTAGTCGGATAAAGACCAGAATTAAAACAGATAGAGGTTAAACTAAGTATATTAGGCATAACAAGCATTTCGTTCTTGTAGAGTAGATAATTGGATTTTGATTGAGTTATTTTTTTAAGGGAAAAGAAAAGGTGGATTCAAAATCCTTTTTTCTTCGGACTTTCCCAAACACAAAATACCTCCTTGTATTCGCATTCTCAAATGAGAATGGAAGAAATTCGACTTTCATATAATATCTTAATAGAATTTCATGTAATGATCAATGCATTTTTTGGATTCTATATTATCCGCATGTTTAGAATCCTAGCAAGAAAATCTCCCTCATTTTTTAGGTAATTGAAGCGGGATTGACGAATAATATAGTATAAAAATACTGTTTATTAGTGTCGCATAAAAGAAATGGGGCGTGGCCAAGTGGTAAGGCAGCGGGTTTTGGTCCCGTTATTCGGAGGTTCGAATCCTTCCGTCCCAGATTTTTTTTCATGAACCGAAAGATAGAATCGTATTGTGCCCTGCACGACACAAAAGCTTACTAAAGAGAATAATTATTTCTTATGAACTCTTAGACTTAGATTAGATGATTCTTTTTCTTTCTCAGAAAACAAAATCAAGTGTCAAGTCCAGTCAAATTGAATATCTTTATTCATTATTCATTCAAAATTTTGGTCTGTCAGACACATTCAGGATATGTTCCTACTACTCATTACTCATATGTGTATGTGTTTTGAATATATGTTTTGAAATTGGAACTTTTTAGGTAAACTTTATGTTCCATATCCATGAAGTGGGAATTCTTATAGGATACATTTATTTGACACCTAATGTGAAGAAAAACGGGTTTCCATTCTACGGATAGAGACTAGATTTTTCTATTTTAGGCATTATCTGATTTGCAAATATCCATTTGCAAATCAATGGAATGCGAGGATTAGAAATAAATTCATATATTCTGTCTACTCGACTTTGGAATTGATTAAAAAACAAAAATTTATGAGGGAAAATACTGTATAAAAAATCAGACCTATCCCTTTATGATATTATGATACAGATAGATTTTTGTTTTGTTGTTTTATTAGTAAAAAGGAGGGGCTCTTCTAAAGTATTGGTTAAGCGAAAATGATTTCGATTTGTGATTTTTTAAATATCCAGAATGATCCATTCCGGGAAGGATAAGGTAAGAACTGTTCGTTGGATAGAATAGAATGGATTCAAAAAAAATCAAACTTTTCTTATTTTTAATTTGGAGTTTTTTCTGTTACCTAAAAGAAAGAATGCTATAAGTAAAAAGCAAAGACCTTAATTTTACTTTACCTTAATTTTACTTTACACTAATTTTTTTACTTTATTTTTTCTTTCTTTTGTTACTCCTGTTATTCCAGTCGAAGAACTATGAAAAGTTTATAACTAACAAAAAACTGCTAATCTTTTTATTGGCATAGTTTATTTGTTGGAGAAGAGTAGATTCTTCTCATTTCAGGATTGATCATCTCGATTCCTCTGTTGAGGATGGAAATTCAATAATAAATAAGTCTTAAGCAAACTATTTTATTCCTCTTTTTCAAACTATGTTTCATTCATATGATAGAATAGAATATGGGTTTAAATAAATTGGCTCCTTGCAGAGTCTTCCCCAATAATACTAATACTTATTTCTTTTATCCATATTTCTCCATAGATAGCAAGTTTGAATTAGTATACAAAACCAATGACTATTCATGATTCCATACATATTGGATCAATTCTCGATACCACTTTGCAATGAAATTAGAGGAATGTTATGGTAAAACTTCGTTTAAAACGATGTGGTAGAAAGCAACGTGCGACTTGAAGGAGATGATCAATTGTGGATTTTGCTATCCACCATTTTCCATAGTAATGAAAATGCTCTTGGCTCGACATAGTCTGTTCTATTTGCCCCGAACCGAATTTGCGCTGGATTGTTTGTAAGTAAATAGTACACGATGGAGCTCGAGAAGACAGAATAGAATTGATTTTTTATCAAGGGAAAGAATCTAGGGTTAGTGAAAACTAATAAATTAGGCCAACTTTGTCAGTCTATCCTTACTATAGAAATTAAATTGAAAGGTTAAAATAAGAAAAAGTCTAATTTTGGAAGATTGGAAAACTTTTTTTCGATTAAAAGTCTATCAGAATCAATTGTTCATATTTGATTTCTCTAGAAGAGGAAAATGCTTTACTGAAGGAAATAAGAAAAAAAGGGGTATGTTGCTACTCTTTTGAAAGAAAAAAGAATAGGAATTCCCGAAGTAATGTCTAAACCCAAGGATTTCACAAATCAAAGATAAAGGATTCCGGAACAAGTAAACATGATTTTCAAACATCTCAACGATCAGAATAAGGAATAAAAGTAAATTTGTTCGAGATGAAATAAAGAAAAGAGTTTCGAGACGACTCAAAAAAATTTCGAGGGATTTCTCTTTTGAATTCTGTCAGTCAAAATTAGCCAACTTGAGTCATGAGTATAAATGAAATTTGTTTTTTCTTCTATAAGGAAATTAATCCAAGTTATAGTCTAATTACTTGTATTATAGATAGAAATTCGAATCATTTTCTCGAGCCGTATGAGGAGAAAACCTCCTATACGTTTCTAGGGGGGGGGCATTGTTTATCTATATCTATCCCAATAAGCTGTCTATCGAATCGTTGCAATTGATGTTCGATCTCGAAGAGAAGGAAGAGATCTTCAAAAAGTTGGTTTTTATGATCCGATAAAGAATCAAACTTGTTTAAATGTTCCAGCTATTATCTATTTCCTTGAAAAAGGTGCTCAACCTACAAGAACTGTTTATGATATTTTAAGGAAAGCAGAATTCTTTAAAGATAAAGAAAGAACTTTGAGTTAATTGAAGAACTAACAACTAACTAAATAAAAAATAAAAAAATAGGGGAGGGTCATTAATATCCCTTAATTATTTAGACACAATTTGCCTCTTTTTTAGTCCTATTTTTTTGTTGCATTTATGTCGTGCCAATCCAACAAAAGCCCTTATTTAATTTCCTTTTTTGTATTTAATGGGTTTTCTTACCATTGTATTTCTATTGACAAAGGTCTATTGAACAAATAGAATTTGTAGCTAGATAGGTCTCTTTATCGTCACTGCATATTAGGTATTTCTGTCTACACTTTGCTTAAATGATAGGGTTGCCCCCCCCCGTTTGCATGTACTTTCATATCATATAAGATTTTTCTATTTAAATGCTAAAAAAATAAGAATTTTGCTACTATGACTGGGGCCGCTCCTTTTTTAACCTTAGTGAAATTTAACCGATCTGTTTATTTTGGTATTTGAGTGTTTTTAATGGGTGATAAAATCTTTCTTTTGATGTCTTGCTAATTCAATGTTTTGCCAGGAGCGTTCGGTGTAATTTCATCGATTTTTGGATTTCGATCGTATCTAAGATCCTATTTTATCTGGGTTGCTAACTCAATGGTAGAGTACTCGGCTTTTAAGTGCGACTATGATCTTTTACACATTTGGATGAAGCAACAAATTCGTCCAGACTCTTGGTAGAGTCTAGAAGACCACGACTGATCCTCAAAGGTAATGAATGGAAAAAATAGCATGTCGTAATAAAATCAATTTCTTTTTTTTATTAAAAAAATTCTGATTTTCGGGGTCTAGTGAATAAATGGATAGAGCCTGGCTCTAATTCTGGTAAAATAAAAAGCAACGAGCTTAACTTCTTAATTGAAATGATTTCCCGATCTAATTAGACGTTAAAAATGGATTAGTGCCTAATGCGGGGAAAGGTTGGGTTTTCCTATCGGTGGACCCTTTAATTTTTTTTAGGAATCCTAATTATTCTTGATTATGGATTGAAAAGGAATGTTATGAATTGAATGTGTAAAAGAAGCAGTATATTGATAAAGAGACTGTATTCCAAAGTCAAAAGAGCGATTGGCCTGCAAAAATAAAAGATTTGTTCTTTTTTTTGTAATTAGAACAAACATAAACTTATTAGATAGAAAAGGAGCAGAAAAAGATCTATGGAATGGATTAGACTCCCTTTCTTTTCAGGGTTTGTTTTAAAAAAAGTAACACCCTGTTCTGACCATATTGCACTATGTATGATCATTTGATAAATCGAGAAATGCTTTTTTTTTTCTCTGATTCAAGTAGAAATACAAATGGCAAAATTCGAAAGGTATTCAGAAAAACAGAAATCTCACCAACAATACTTCGTTTACCCACTTCTCTTTCAGGAATATATTTATGCATTTGCCCACGATTATGTATTAAATGGTTCCGAACCTGTGGAAATTTTTGGTTGTGATACTAAGAAATTTAGTTCACTACTTGTGAAACGTTTAATTATTCGAATGTATCAGCAAAATTTTTGGATTAATTCGGTTAATCATCCTAACCAAGATCGATTGTTGGATCACAGCAATCATTTTTATTCTGAGTTTTATTCTCAGATTCTATCTGAGGGGTTTGCAATCGTTGTAGAAATCCCATTCTCGCTAGGACAGCTATCTTGTCCGGAAGAAAAAGAAATACCAAAGTTTCAAAATTTACGATCTATTCATTCCATATTTCCCTTTTTAGAAGACAAATTTTTGCATTTACATTATCTATCACATATAGAAATACCCTATCCTATCCATTTTGAAATCTTGGTTCAACTCCTTGAATACCGGATCCAAGATGTTCCATCTTTGCATTTATTGCGATTCTTTCTCAACTATTATTCGAATTGGAATAGTCTTATTACTTCAATGAAATCCATTTTTCTTTTGAAAAAAGAAAATAAAAGACTATCTCGATTCCTATATAACTCTTATGTATCGGAATACGAATTTTTCCTGTTGTTTCTTCGTAAACAATCTTCTTGCTTAC